TATTATTACTACATATTAAGTAACATTCTCTTTGATACTTCTAAAGAAAAGTGTGACTGCGTATTTTGTTTCATTTTTCCCGATTTTACTAGAAATCATATATGAACTTGTTATAAGTGGATTTTTTGGAGTGGTTCATATTTATTGGAAAGGGTGTCGAAGCAGAATCCCTTTTTGACTCTGCACCTGTGATTCCACTATTATTAGTAAACAATAATGGAAAAACTTCTTCATATTCATAGAGATAGGGGACATAATTCACATGGATATAGTAAGTCTCGCTTGGGCCGCTTTAATGGTAGTCTTTACATTTTCCCTTTCACTCGTAGTATGGGGAAGAAGTGGACTCTAGATATACTACTAATTGAGTTGGGGAATCAAACTGTATCACTTTTTTTATAGATTTTTTCTAGATCGTTCTGCAAAGCCTATATAATTATATTAATTATATAATATTAAGTTAATTAGTTTAATTAGTTAATTATCGTTAATTAACTTAATATTTAATTCATTAATTTAATTCCATTTAGAATTTCGAAATTGAATTAATCAAAATATCTTCATTTCGAAATTCTATTGGCTTGGATTCTAGTGAAGTAATTGTATTCTATTCATAATATATATGAATAATACTCTTTCACAATCCAAATCAAACAAATATTTCAAGAATTCCCCTATTCGTATCTTGAAAGGAAAAGGGATAATAGGAATTTTATTCCAACCTAAGTCTTCCTAAATTTTATATTTCGCGGAACCGGCTCTTACCAGAGTTATATATGGACAATGAGGAAGAACGAGGAACACCGGGCCTTTTTTTACTTTATTATTTGTTTTTATTGTCCTTTTTACTGTTCAACGAGAAAAGAAAGAAGTTCCGCTATTTAATAATAATAAGATCGTGCCTTGGTCAAGTCACATATTTCGTATTTACCACTTTTTTTATTATATTATTTTCTAAATTTGATTTATGCTATGCTTTATTGACTCGTTTCATATCATGGTTCAAGGGTTGAAAATCGCTGGGTATCCCTTTTTGAAATCCGAAGAAGTTACCATAGAACTCCTTGGATCATCTGTCAACCGCTCAATCAATTACTTATTCGGAATGCTAAAAAAAAGATTACTTTATTTCATTTTCTTTTATTAACTTGATTTTCTTTTAGTAATATATGCCCAATTTTGTTTTTCTTTCATTGATTTGATTCTTTTTTTAATGGATACCGGGATTCATATTGAAAATAATCAGAAATCTAGAAATTAGAAAATCGTAAGAGTTGCCTTTCGATTATTTCAGATTGATTGGAATGAACAAAAATCAAATAGATGAAGCAAAGAAATATAATTGAAATACTGTGTACATTACATATATTGAATTGATATTAACATGGCTGAAGATACATATACATATTGTAGATTGATCTCTATTTAGTTTGTATCTTTATACATTACAATAATAAAAATAGATAGTATGGTAGAAAGATTCATATATGAATCTTTCTATCATACTATCGGATCTCATAGGCTACTGCTCATTTAAGACGTGAAATTGGAATTTTTTTCTTTAATCATTGATAAGAACTAAGAAGTCAAGTTTCATTCAAATTAATCACTTTGACTGACCGTTTTTACGTATATTATAAGCAAAAAAGCAGTAGGAACTAGAATGAACAGTGCAGTAGCAATAAATGCGAGAATATTTACTTCCATAATCTCATCGTTTCGTTTTTTTTTTTTTACTTTTTACTTCGCAATAACTCGGGATTTAATCCCATAGAGATGATAAACCTTTTGCTTGTAAATTCAATGGGATGAATTCCATTTCGATGATAGCGAATGGGATCAATATCATGAATAACAATATCTGAGCTACCAAGTCGATTCATCGTCGAGAATTGAATAGTATAACATAGGCAGATCTTTTATCCACACACCGAATACAAACTTTGATTTCTGATTCAATCAAAAGAATTCCTTTACTTTATACTTTAATACTTTATTTATAATACTTTACTTTTATTTATCATTCTTTTCTATTCTGTCTTTTCCCTAACCGACCGCCTTCCTTGTACAACCACCTAACCGCTTTCCACTTCCATTGTTTACAAACGGTTTACAAATAAACCAAACAAAGAATCGAAACAAAATAGAAAAAAAAAAGAAAAGGATACCATTAGGCATGAAATTCTACCATTTGTACCCAGTTTAACAGAAAATGGCGAGATATATTGATCTATTTTTTTATTGGATTTGGATCCGTCGGGACTGACGGGGCTCGAACCCGTAGCTTCCGTCTTGACAGGGCGGTGCTCTGACCAATTGAACTACAATCCCGGGGAAATCAAATGTACAGCATACATATTCTTATGATTTCAATTTCTATTTAGATAAAAATCGCCGTGTTGTAACGGAGACGCGAATGATATATGAATATCCACATGAGTATACACTTTAGTGAGAGCAGCACGGTAATCCTTTCGTTATTGCCGATAATCCATTTTTC